TAAGGATTCAGAAAATACTGGACCTCCGCCTATACAAGTAAATTGTTGATAAAACTCCAAAATGGCATTTTCCCTTGACCCAATTTTTTTTTTTTCCTTATCGCTCAGGAAAGACAAGAAAATCTCGGGGTAGCACACATTCTCTAGAATTTCTCTTAGATTCAAACCCATAGCTGATGATAGAACTAAAATAGATATTTTCTGTTTCCTACTCACACGAGCCCATATCCTTGCTTTTTTATCAATCTCTAATTCTATTCGTCCCCCCCAATCTGATATTATAGTGCCGGTATAGACCGAAATTCCGTTATGGTTCAATTCGGACCGGTAATAGATACCAGGGCTTTGCAATATTTGATTGATCACAATTCTGTAAATTCCATTTACTATAGAAGTTCCCAGGGAATTCATTAGAGGAATGTTTCCAATAAAAATTGTTTGTTCTTGCATATCCCTACTGTTCTTCCAAATTAATCCCCCCGATACATATAATTCAGAAGAATATGTGAGTGATTCATATATAGCATCTCTTTCTTTTATCGATGGTTCTACTAATTGATATGTTTCCACAAATAATTGAAATTCAATTTCTTGATCTCTATCTTCAATTTTTGGAAACTTATAAAGTTCTTCTGCTAAGCCCTGATCAATGAACCTACAAAATCCTTCAAATTGTATCTGATTAAATCCAGGTATTGTAGACATTCCCCCATTTCCATCCCCAAGCATTTTTAATTTCCCATTTATTGAAAAAAAAAATCCCATTATTGGATCGTTTTTCATCCAATTATATGGATCGATCAGCACTGATGGAATTGCTATTCGGTTTACAGAATCACATAAAATTTTATCTAACTCCATATATGAATATGGAATGTCTGAAATACGTATGAACGGAGGAATAAAGTAAAGCGAATTTGGATTTTCTACTCAAATTGGAATTTGCAACAGATACAACTGGAAAAGAATTGAGAAATTCCACTTAACTTAGTAACTTAGACTTATGGAATTTTCTATTTTATATAGAATAACAAAAAGTGATTCAATTTCTACTATTATTTATGATATTACATATTCCAATACAATTAGATACCAGTGAAATACATAATTCGGGATTTGATCTCTTCGATGAGATAAAAATCCAATAGTTAGAAACAATATAAAATTGTTTTTTTAACACTTAGCTTTTTTCCTTTTTTTTTTTCAGAGATATTTTTTTTTTTATTTTAATAGAGTTTGTTGAAGCGCAGAAGAAGGCTTTATTAAGCATACGCGGATAGAACTAGAGCTATCTATCTATCTATATATATATATATGTCTTTCCTTGTATTGCGGGTCTATTCTGTACAGCGCATGGCGTGTTCTAGCATTTCTATAGGAATCATAAACAGATAAGATATCTGATTAGAGGTATACGTGTAATAATTTAGGTTCTGGGGTTTACATATACTCATAATTGTTGTTATAATTGAAATGGAGAAGGCTTTTTTTTTTTTATTTTTTTTATTGAATTATTGAAAAGAATCAATACTGGATAGTTAGATATCCATTTTGATTTTCTTATATCATTCGGGAAATACAATTTTAGATTCAAATTCGAGAATCGTTCATGAATTTTCAGTCAATAGTTAACGGTTCCAATTTGTCCTGAATTTTGGCTTTTGTCACTGAAAATTCACATTTAGTTTTTCCTTTCAATAGAAAGGAGAAAGAATTCGGATAGTGCGTGTTTTGACATACTATAGAAAATTAATCAAAGAGATGGATCCAATCCAAAAAAGGAAGGATTTCTTTTAGGAAAGGGATTCAGATTAAGAAAAATGGGATTCAAGATACAAGTGCAAGAAAAAGAAGTTTAGTAAGAAAAAAAAAAAAGAAGGGGGGGCTATTTTCTTCTATTTTGGATTTCTATTTTCTATTGCCTTGGCGACATGGCCGAGTGGTAAGGCGGGGGACTGCAAATCCTTTTTCCCCAGTTCAAATCCGGGTGTCGCCTGATCAACAAAAGAGGGGAAATACCTTATTCCGGTTTGCTGATAGATTGTCTCCAATAGAAACAGCGGAGGAAAAAGACTCGTGATATTTCCAAGAGCGCCGCTACTTATTTTGATTTTGTTTGCCCTTAATCTTTCCCAATTCTACTAGCACTCATATAAGAACTTCTTATAATTAATTGGTTCTAATTAATTGAATTAATTGAGTTAGATTTTTTGGATTGTTTTATCAATGGTATTGGACAAAATCTTTTTTTTTTTACTCTGTACCAGCGATAATAATATTATTATTAGTGACTATTATTATTAATCGTCACTATTATTAGTGAAAAATAATGGAAAAAAGCGAACAATACTAGCAAAATTCCTTCATATTCATAGAGATAGGGGACATAATTCACATGGATATAGTAAGTCTCGCTTGGGCTGCTTTGATGGTAGTCTTTACATTTTCCCTTTCACTCGTAGTATGGGGAAGAAGTGGACTCTAGGGATACTCCTAATTGAGTTGAGAAATGCAACTCTATCAATTCTTTTATAGATCGTTCCGCAAAGACTTTTTAATTTAACTATTTTAAATTGAACAATTTATAGTGAAATATTGAAATTGAATTCAATAATTGAATTCAATTTCAAAATTCTATTCGATTCGAGTGGAGTAATTTATTCTATGAATAATATTTGAATAATACCCTTTTAATCATAATCAAATAAATATTTTAATGATTCCAGTGTTCATAGTTCAAAAGTAAAAAGAATACAAATGATAGGAAAGTTATTCCAACCGAATTCTTCCTAAATTCTTTATTATGATAAACCGGCTCTTATCAGAGTTATATATGGATAATAAGGAACAGCGGGACCTTTTTTACTTTTTATTTGTTTGCCTTTTTCTGGTTCAAAGACAAAAGAAAGTAGTTCTTTTTTTAGTTATTTAAAAGTTATCAAGTTAAGTATTAAGTGATTTTCTACGGGAAATAAAATAGACATAGTGATTCTCTAAGGGGATACTCCGCATACTAAGATATTTTCTTGGAGAAGTCACATATTGCGTACTTAGTACTTAGTTTAGTATTTTTTTTTATTATTTTCGTTTTATAAATTTATAAATTCGATTTATGCTATACTTTATTGACTTGACTCATTTCATATTATGATTCAAAGATTTCAAATTGGCGAGGTTTACTAATCCTTTTCTTTTCGTCGAAATCTGAAAAAAAAACTCCTTTCCTTGGATGATTTGTCAACTGTTCAATCAATGGAATGCTAAAAAAAGATTTCTTGATTTTCTTTTATTAATACATACCCCGACTATTCTTTTTTTTTTTTTTTTTCATTGATTTGATTATTTCAATGGATTCCGGGATTCCTATTGACAATAATCAGAAATCCAGGAATTAGAATCATAAGAGTAAGAGGCGCCTTTCAACTATTCCAGATTAATTGGAACCAACACAAATCAAACATATGAAAAAAAGAAATCCAATTTGAACCTTATCTACATTCCATATAGATAATTAATATCTATTGTCTAGATATCTATCTATATATCAAGATGAAGATGACATTCTAGATTGATCCATATTAAGCCCAGTACCACTTTGGTATACTAGTATACCAAAATAACAAAAATAGAAAAATAGATAGTATGGTAGTAAATATATTACTTTCTACCATACTATCGGGTCTCATAGAATCCTGCTGATTCTAGTTCACTCATTTAAGCTAAAACACAAAATTGGAATTATTTTCATTTTATTTCGTTAATTCTTGATATTGATAAGAACTAAGAAGTCAAGTTTCATTCAAATTAATCACTTTGACTAACAGTTTTTACATATATTATAAGTAAAAAAGCAGTAGGAACTAGAATGAACAGTGCAGTAGCAATAAATGCGAGAATATTTACTTCCATAATGTCATCGTTTCGTTTTTCTTTACTTCACAATAATTCGGGATTTAATCCCATAAGAGATGATAAATCTTTGGCCTCTAAATTCAATGGGATGAATTCCATCTCGATGATATCAAATCAGATCAATATCATGAATAACAATATCTGAACTCTCAAATCGATTTATCGTCGAGAATTGAATAGTATAACATAGAAAGATCATTTATTCATACCAAATCCAAAAATGTATTCCTGACCCAATCGAAAATTTTCTTACTTTGTTACTTTATTTATCATTCTTTTCCAGTCTTTCTTTTCTATCTTTTCTATAAAACTATCTCCTTCCTTATACAATCATCTGACTAAGTATCATCTAATCGTCTTTAAACTTACATAAGTTACAAACAAAAAAAAGTGCGATAAAGATAAGTCCTAGTACAGTATAAAAAAAAATCGAATATTCTACCAAATTCACTTTTTTAGAGTTTGTTTTTTCTTCGGCATAAATCCTTAAAAAAGATTATCGATTCCCTCTCTCTATAAGAGAGGCAGGGTCCTTATTTGATTTTTCTTTTATTAATATACTCTTTACTTGATTGAATTAGGAATAGGATCCATATAATATATCAAAACTTCATTGAATGAGATAGATTGTTTCAAATAATTGAGGTTACACAAAATCAGAGCCAAAAAAGAAAAAGAAGAGACTTTTCCGATTAAAAGGATTTTATCAACAGAATTTAAGTCATTTTGTACCGTACAAATAAGAATTCCATTTGTGTATGTGCTACCGGGAAAGATTTGTGTATGTGCTACCGGGAAAGATAGGGTACTCGATTCGATTTCATTATACGGATCGGGGGGAATCGAAAAGGCAAAATTCAGTGAGGTAGCTCTTGGAATCCTGAATATGATGCTCCCAATAATTGTACTAATCCACATGTGTCTTTATCCATCTCTATCGATACTAGTTGAAGAAATGAAAATGACCCTATTTGTATTTGCTTTGATGAAAAACGAAAATAAATAATATAAAATAATATTCATATTAAGGATCCACTTTGGGAATGAAATTCCGCTATTTGTACCCCTTAATTACAGAAAATGAAGAGATGAATTGATGTATTTTTTTTTTATTGGATTATTGGTTATTTATCGGGACTGACGGGGCTCGAACCCGCAGCTTCCGCCTTGACAGGGCGGTGCTCTGACCAATTGAACTACAATCCCAGGGAAACGAAATACAGCATACATATTCTTCTGATTTCATTCAAACACTTTCTGTTTAGATTTTAAATTGGAATCGCCTCGTTGTAACAGAGTGCGAGTGGTAGGTAATATTGATATCCACACGCATATATATTTTATATATATTTTATATATATTTTAGTGATACTGGCACGAATTACTAGTTATCTTTTCGTTATTTCAAATAAAAATCGCAAAATCAATTGATAATCAACCTTTCAATAAAAAAAAAAAAAGACTGTTTTTTCTTTCTACTTTTTTTCTTTCTATTACTTTTTTTCTTAGACTTTCTACTTACAAATCCTGATATGAATCTAGATCGTCAGAAAGATCATAATTTATGGTAAAAAAAGAAAGCAAATCAAATAAATAACAAGGAGAGCCGAAATTTTTACTTCTTTTTTTTTTATCAGACATTTTGAAAGAACAAAGGGGTTATATCATTTCATGGTGGATCAGTGAATTATTGGGCCGAGCTGGATTTGAACCAGCGTAGGCATATGCCAACGAATTTACAGTCCGTCCCCATTAACCGCTCGGGCATCGACCCAGGAAGAAAAAATTCCAGACTTCGAAAGAATCCCCCATCAACTTCCTTTCGTAATACCCTACCCCCAGGGGAAGTCGAATCCCCGCTGCCTCCTTGAAAGAGAGATGTCCTGAACCACTAGACGATGGGGGCACATTTGCCCGATCGTCAGCATATTATACTCATAGTATGAACAGTTTTTTGAAATTGTCAATAGAATAAATTTGATTCGGTTTTTCTATATTATTATATTCTAATAATATAGAAAAAAATAGAGAAAAAAATCGAATAATATAGAAAAAAAATAGAAAAAATTAGATAGAATCTATTTACTTTACATAGATTTGATGTACAATCTATTTCTATAGATATAGATTATCTGCATGCTGGTTCATTTCGGAATTGAATCAAACGGGCCCTTTTAACTCAGTGGTAGAGTAACGCCATGGTAAGGCGTAAGTCATCGGTTCAAATCCGATAAGGGGCTTTGTCCTTTATTTTTTTCATAAAACTCCCCCGGGAGTATTTCTATTTGAAGGGGGCTTCCATTTGACGGGGGAATAGAGATATTGTTATTATTTGTAATAAAATTTGTAGTAAGAATGTAATAAATAAGATAAGAAACTCTATAATTCTAATAAATAGAATTCTTCTAAATTCAAAATGAAATTAGAAGGTTAACATTATAATGATTTATACTCGAATTTAGAGTATACTAATATAGTAATTATAGTTATATAGTAATTATAGTTATAAAATTGAACATTTTTTTATTATATTAAAATGAATAATGATGAATAATGATACGTTGGCTCTTAAATCGTCAAACTTTCCTATTTTATAAGAGTTCAATCAAATCAAGTGTAAAGATTAGATTAGAAATCAACAAAAGAAAAAGTAAGTGGACCTAACCCATTGAATCATGACTATATCCACTATTCTGATAGTCAAATTCGATATAGATGAAATTGGAACAATAGATCCGCTTTTTTCTTTCATTTTCCTATTTCTTTGGACTCCAAAAAAAAAATCTGTCGATATTTCTGATTCAATCTTTTTGTTCCTAGTTATTCTATAGGACTCAATTACTATTTCCTTCCTCCATTCCACAGAAAAGTTTATTCGAAGTCACAACATAAAACATATAAGGGAATTCAAAAAATCTTTCTTAAATATCTTTCTTTGATTCCAGAACACAATTTATATTGATATTTATATCTATATAATATATAAGATTAATAGAGATTAATAGGTGCGATAAAAAGACTTTCGTTTCATTTCAAATTTCCTATTATTTATTTAATATTGTATTGAATTTAATAATAGAAAAATGCATTCTCCTTTTTCTTTTCTGACAGATAACAGATATAAAATAAAGTAAAAAGAAAAAAGGTTCGAAGTGTCTTTCGCGCTTTGACCTGTGAAAGGGCGTATTCCGGGGTTTTTTCTTCAGATGAAGAAAAAAGAAATAGAAGAAAGACGACATTAAAATGAAAGAATACTAAAATGAAAGAATAAAGTATAAAATAAGAAAAGTATATGATATGGTAGTAGTTTAATGCACATAAAAATTAGAAGAGTACATAAAAATATTTCTTTTTATAAATCTCAATATCACAAACAAGATCCAAGAATAAGATTTGTTTGATAGAATGAGATCTGAGGATCAACTGGCAACGAAAGAGGGGATAACTTGTTCCTTGAATGATTCTTTCAAAAAATTCATCTATTGGATTGATGAGTCGTCATCAAAAAACTCACAGTTCATATGGTTATTAAGATTAAGAAGGAATAACCAAATTGAGTTCATGAATTTACCTAAATCAGGTTATGGA